TGTCACTTTATCTTTGTTCGTGCCGTCTATAATGATAGATGAATTTCCATTGAACTTATTATTGCAATTGTTTGTATCCTCCTATTTTATAAAAATGGAAACTTAGGTAAATGCTTTAGAAACATATGTATAAAAATATCCTATTTCATTTAGCCCCTTCATGCTTACTGTAACTAGTTATTTCGGTTTTCTACTAGTGGCTTTAACTATAACTTCAGCTCTATTTATTGGTCTGAGCAAGATACGACTTATTTAAAATTTCTATTTGAAAGAAACAATTCAGAAAGGAAATCTTTCTATGAGATTCCGTGTATTCTATAGTTACTTACTGCGTCAATTGCCAATTCTTGGTCATTGAGATTCACGTCAATTCGGATTAATATTTAGGTATAGATATTACCTCTTTTTTTTTTCTCCTTTTCAAAAAATTGAAATGATTGAAGTTTTTCTATTTGGAATCGTGTTAGGTCTAATTCCTATTACTTTGGCTGGATTATTCGTAACTGCATATTTACAATACAGGCGTGGTGATCAGTTAGACCTTTGATTAATTAACATTTCTTTTTTTGATTGGCCTCCTCCTTTCTTTAATCTACAGGAGGTCAAATTCTAATTGCTGTGCAAGTGACTGAATTAATTCGATCTACGAAGAAAAAATCACGCTCTGTAGGATTTGAACCTACGACATCGGGTTTTGGAGACCCACGTTCTACCGAACTGAACTAAGAGCGCTTTCTTATCAGAATAGAAAAGACTGTAAAGAAAAGGATTCTTTTTCGAACCCTAATCCAGTTTGTATGCATATATTCTATAGTTTCATAAAAATGAATGATTCCGTGCAATTGGAATCGATCTCAATTGATTCCTCGTTACTGCTGCTTTGAGCAGCAATAGGTAGGGATGACAGGATTTGAACCCGTGACATTTTGTACCCAAAACAAACGCGCTACCAAGCTGCGCCACATCCCTTCAATTGTTCTACAGTGTCATTGTAAAGAATTCCTGTCTTGTTTTCCACATTCCTATTTCCTCCATTGAGAAACACAATTTTTCTGCCCATTTCGTCTTTTTGGTCTCATTTAACATAGAATATAATAATAAGAAAAGGACATTTATATATATACGAATACGAAGAACCCATCATAAAAAAAAATGAGTATTTTTCGGAACCTCTCCCTAAGAGGGGATGTATTTTTTTCTGTTTTAATTTTAAGAAAAGGCAAATCTTATGGATCATTGTACATTTCAATTTGAATTAGGGATTCCGTGTACAACTCTAAGTGGCCCTTAACTACATATGCATCTGATCATATATGCATTATCTTTATGTATTACAATAAATAAAAAAAGGAGGTTTTTCAATGCGAGATCTAAAAACATATCTCTCCGTGGCCCCAGTACTAAGTACGCTATGGTTCGGGGCTTTAGCAGGTCTATTGATAGAGATTAATCGTTTTTTCCCGGATGCGTTGACATTCCCCTTTTTTTCATTCTAGTTATTGACATCGGAAGGAATGAAGAAGATTAGAGATACAATCAAATATCTGTGACTAATCCCTCCCTTTTTTCTCTTTTTTCTACTTTTTAGAATAAGGGACGAAAGAGAAAGAAAAAAAGTGGATTCAACGTCTGCGAGACTCGGGTTCAAATTTGAATTAAACGAATAGTAATTATAGAGATATGGGGGTAGAATAGGAAATTGCGGGTCTAGGGCACGAATACAAGATCTTTAACTTACGTCCTTCGTGTTGAAATAGAGTTTCGAAATCATTGTTTTATTTATTATTTACTATGGCTTTGCTTTGATTTATTATTACTTTATTGATTTTGATCTTTTAGAGTTGGATTTCAAGTTAGTAACTTCTATTTTTTCCTTCCTTTCTTTTTCTTCGTTTCGAATCAAAATAGAAGAGTTGAATAAATCAAAAATCCAAAGGAGGTTCATGGCCAAGAAGAAAGATGCGCGAGTAACGGTGATTTTGGAATGTACCAGTTGTATCCGAAACGGTGCTAAGAAGGTGTCAACGGGAATTTCCAGATATATTACTCAAAAGAATCGGCACAATACGCCTAATCGATTAGAATTGAGAAAATTCTGTCGCTATTGTTACAAACATACGATTCATGGGGAAATAAACAAATAGATCGAACTAAGTATGTCTTATCTTTCAAAGGGAAAAAATTACATTATATAGAACATATTGAAATAGAAATAGAACATATTTAAATAGAAAATAATCCTATTTGTTTGGGGTTAAAATGACAATTAAGAAATAGGATTTTCGGGATAATAAAAAAACTATACAAACAAACCATGGATAAATCCAAGCGACCTTTTCTTAAAAAAAATAAAAAAAAGCGATCTTTTCGTAGGCCTTTGTCCCCGATTCAGGGGAATCAAATTCATCATAAAAACATTAGTTTAATTGGTCGATTTATTAGTCAACAAGGAAAAATATTATCTAGACGAGTGACTAGATTAACCTTGAAACAACAACGATTAGTTACTAAGGCTATAAAAATAGCTCGTATTTTAGTTTTGTTACCTTTTCGCACTAATAAGAAAAAATGGAAAAGAACCAAGCCGACCACTAGAACTACTGGTCTTAGAACCAGAGAAAGAACCAAGCCGACCGCTAGAACTACTGGTCTTAGAACCAGAAATAAATAGGCTTATTCTTTGTTCACTTGAATCAGAATTCCAATCCGAACTCAAACACGGATTGGTGTTTTGTTCGACAAATCCGAGAATTCAGATTTGATTATCGTGTCGTAAGAAAAAAAACGAATCGCAAAAAAAGATTTTTTATTGAACGTGTTCATTCATTTTGACTACTTTAGCATATTTTCTCATAGTAATTTCCACTCCCCCTTCCCGGAGTTCATTCTCCGGGCAACTCTATTTACAATCATTCCGGTGTATTCTACTTCTTTTCTGATTTCGTTGGAAATTATAGAAAGACAATTCCTACTTGCTATAGTTATTTGGGCCAGTATTTTACGATTAAAAAGCAACTGTCTCTTGTATAGATCATGTATTAATTTACTATAACTATAGGATACTACCCTTTCTCGAATTGCTGCGTTTATCCGAGTGATCCACAAACGACGAAAATTTCTCTTTTGCTTATCCCTATCCCGATGAGCCGAAAACAAAGATCTTATTTCCTGTTCAATAATAGTTCGAGTAAGTCTTGAATGCGCCCCTCGAAAACTTGATACAAATGAACCACTTTTTGTTCTACGTCTCCGAGCTAGATATCCGCGTTTAGTTCTGGTCATTGAATAAATAAAACTTTGACAAATAACTATTTCTTTTCTTTCAGTTATTCTTTTCCCCGTTCTGGTCTATTAATAACCAAACGGATTTTTCCAATGTATAAAATACAAATTCCAATAGCTTTGGCTACTATAACCTTCCCGACCACGATTTTTTCTTTGTTTAGGTATTTTACTAAAGAAATAAGAAATTTTCTTTTGCTAGGTGGAAAAATAAATATAAATTGAATGGATAAAGGAATAGTGGGTTCCATCGTTTCTATGGTTATTTCTTAAACGGTGAGGTCTTCTCTATACACCGGAGCCTTTACTTCATTTAATCAATCTTATTGGTAACTTGTATAGTTCACACCACACTCTTTGGCTCTACCCCTGAATTATCCAGTAACAGGTCTTTCACACTGAGACCCACCTATACAGTAACGGTATTTAATTATGAAAGTTAGCTGGGTAGCTGACCCTCGTAGTCCGTTCTTGACCGACTGAGAACTCCATTTTTTTGTTTTTTTTTTTGAATTTCAATAAGATTTTCTCCGCTTAATGGATAACCATTTGCTACCAATGGAGAATTGCTTCTCATCTTAAATTCAGTTGATTGGATTTGCACCAACGGAAACCATAAACTTTCTATACAATAGAGGGATTGATTTGCTTATTTTAGTTTTAGATAGTGAATGGAGTTCCTTCTTCCATTCTATCCTATTCACTGGTACTGATCATTCATACTGGAAAGCGGTTTTCTTGCTTTTTTTTGTGTCAGTTCATGATCTAAACGAGTCGCACATACACCCTAGTACATGTTCCTCGACGCTGAGGACATCCCCGAAGAGCGCGGGTTTTCACGACATTTGGAATTGGCTGTCTTGCATTTCTAAGAAGTTGTTGACTAGTTGGCATATTGAATCCTATACGTAATGGGCTGGTTTAGATTGATCCTAACCGGATCATTATTAATTTTTTTCTATTTAAAAAAATAGTAAAATCGGAAATAAAACCTCAAATCACGGATTCGCGCAAAATCCATTTTATTTATCTGATAGAAGTAAGCTAGTAGATAAGATCTCAATTCATGGAAATTAAAAACCATTTTCTCCTGCTATATGATCAACAAGTCTATACTCTTTGGCTTCTATTGCTGACATAAAAACGTCTTTTTCCAAGGCATCCATTATTTCCGTTCGGGATTTCAACGTCGCTCTTCTATAACCATCTATGATGCAGTCGCGCATTTTTTCTATTGCCTGCATTTCCAGGACAATGTCTTCCATTTCCACGTCCGAAATAGAACTAGAGGGCTGATGCATCATTACCCTGATGATAGAAGGATTCTCTATCTGCTGTGTGAAACGAACAGAAAAGAAAGAGAAAGAATAATAGGAAAAAAAAAGATAGAATTGAACAACCGTACGGGCATCGTCTTTTGTGCATTGCATACGGCTCTACAATTAAATTTAAATTGACCCCATTCAAGAAAGATAAAAATAGAATCTCTCAGCTCCAGATGAGTAAATGATCAAATTGCCACCTTTTCTTTCGGAGGAGTTAAAAAATACTATGATGGCTCCGTTGCTTTCTATTTTAAAATGGATTCTTTTTTTGTCTTTGATTCAGCAATCCCAAAGTTTCTTTTTGATCCAAAGGAAAAATCTTGTTTTTTTTTTCGCACTCTTTTTTTCTAATATAAATATTGTTAAGAGCCCTTCGGTGTGAAAACAAAAAAGTTTGTGACGCTGAATTGGACTTCCGATAGATAAGAGAAAATCGAAAATACCTTTTGTCTCATACTACTCTCTCGATACATAATCGAATCTTTTGAAAAAAAAACAATACAAAAATTTTTCATATCGAATTCGAAGTGCCATGCTATTATTACTTAATATTCATATGGCGAAGGCATAGTTTTCTTTTTTCTCTCAAATAAAAAAGCCTCATTGGCGCCAAGCGTGAGGGAATGCTATACGTGAAGTTCCTCCACTCAGGATAAAACATGCCATTGACGCGGCTACTCCCACAGCGGTTGTCTCGACTGGTGCGAGAATAGTGTCTATAGTATCAGAAATGGCTATTCCGTCTATTACTGATCCACCAGGAGAGTTTATAAGAAGTTTAAACTCTCTGCTAGAATCCGAGAGACTGAAATATATCAAAGCACCTGTAAGGATATTCGCGTTCTCTGAAGTAATTTCAGAGCCTAAAATAAGTATTCTTCGTTGATAAAGTCCGTTGAGTAAGGAAAAATTCTATTCCTTAGAGGACCGTACATGCACCTTTTGATGCATACGGTTCAAAAAACAATTGCAAAAAAAACGAATCAATGTATAGATTCCAGTCCTCTTTCTTTTTTCCTATTCTTTTTCATAGTAGTTTTTTTCGAACTTATAAGGAAAGGGCTTTTTCTTCGATTTTTCAATAAAGACGAATTTTGGCTTCTTTTCTTTCTTTCTTATAATAGAAAAACGTCAATAAACTTATCGAATTAACTTTTCATTGATGTATTGTTTCATCGAGATTGAATCCAAATCACGGTGGTATTTTCTTGTTCCTGAATGGGTCTCTTTCATCTTTTTAGGTTTATGCTCTACTCCGGGTCAAGATCCGCCCGATTTTGATTTGCACATATAGGACAAATCTTCACATCACCATTTCTTTTTGTTATGACTTTCTAAATAACAAACAGGAATCATTTATGATACACGTAGTAATCGTTGATATATTCCCAATTGGGTTTTTGCTAAACGGAGCCTGTATACTTCATTTTTTGAGTCCAACCAAAGCCAACCATAAATTATTCTAATTAAGAATAGTATTACGAATTCTCCCAAACAATGCATCTAATTGCACTTCACGCTCCAATTTTTTTGATGATTCAATTAATCTTTCTTGGGCGAAACAGAGGATCTCTCGATCGGGGGAGAGAACGGGGAAATCCCATATGATCCAATATATCTGACAAGTCACACTATACGTCAGTCCATTCTATCTCTTCATCTTCGTCAAGAATTAGAAAAGGTACTTTCGGAAGACCAACAGGCATGAATTAAAAGAAAAAAGAAGTAAATACTTTATTTCACTTTGATGTGGAAACGTAACAATATGGTTTTATTGTCTTTATCATATTTATTTTATCCATAGATTATAAAAATTAAGAAAGAAAGACAAAATAAATAAAGGAAAATTTTTATGAATAGGTCCTTCTAATAATCAATAAGGATGGACGCATTTACTCATAGAAAATGGTATCAATCCCCCATTGCGTATTGGTACTTATCGAGTATAAAATAAATCTGCTTCTCTTTGTTCCTACGAACAGAATAGAATAAATATTAACTGAACCTTTGTTAGGAACCCCCTGAACAAGGGAGGTCCATAGGATAGCCATAGTATATTCTTTTCCAATGCAATAAAGTTACGTAGTGTCTATTTTTCTTTGATAAAGGGGTATTTTCCATGGGTTTGCCTTGGTATCGTGTTCATACCGTTGTATTGAATGATCCTGGCCGGTTGCTTTCCGTTCATATAATGCATACAGCTCTGGTTGCTGGTTGGGCGGGCTCGATGGCTCTGTATGAATTAGCAGTTTTTGATCCTTCTGACCCTGTTCTTGATCCAATGTGGAGACAGGGTATGTTCGTTATACCCTTCATGACTCGTTTAGGAATAACCAATTCATGGGGAGGTTGGAGTATCACAGGAGGGACTGTAACAAATCCGGGCATTTGGAGTTACGAAGGTGTAGCTGGGGCACATATTGTGTTTTCTGGCTTATGCTTTTTGGCAGCTATCTGGCATTGGGTCTATTGGGATCTAGAAATATTTTGTGATGAACGTACAGGAAAACCTTCTTTGGATTTGCCCAAGATCTTTGGAATTCATTTATTTCTCTCCGGGATGGCTTGCTTTGGTTTTGGTGCATTTCATGTAACAGGTTTATACGGTCCTGGAATATGGGTGTCCGATCCTTATGGACTAACGGGAAAAGTACAACCTGTAAATCCGTCGTGGGGCGTGGAAGGTTTTGATCCTTTTGTTCCGGGAGGAATAGCATCTCATCATATTGCAGCAGGTACGTTGGGCATATTAGCGGGTCTATTCCATCTTAGCGTCCGACCGCCACAACGTCTATACAAAGGATTGCGTATGGGAAATATTGAAACCGTACTTTCCAGTAGTATCGCGGCTGTCTTTTTTGCAGCTTTTGTTGTTGCTGGAACTATGTGGTAT